CAGGTAGCGAGAGGGTAAGAGTAGCGAAGATTGAGGTGGAAAGGAAAGTCAGTACCGAAAGTAGGGGCATAGTTGTAGAAGCGAAGGAGCGAAGAGACTCTCCAACTCAGGGGAGGAGCTGAAGAGTGACAAGTTTCGGGGGGAAGGTTCCGCTCCCAGCTATTGGAGATTACCCATGCTCGGCTAGAACACGTTATGTTAGATGAAAGTCCACGCAACTAGCCATTCTCGACCAAGAGGATACCGGTGGAATACTTGGACGAAGGGTGTTTAGCTAGGTAGTCGACTGAGCTCTTACAGTTACAGTAGGGAATGAACGGAACTAGTAAGCTCGGTAGACAGGTAGAGGGAACGGCTAGTAAAGAAAAGTCTTTCTCAACCAGGGCTTTAAACCAAGGGTAGCTCGCCCGCAAGTCCTAGTTGGGGAATAACTCTGCTTACAAGTTCCGGTTTTCCGAGGGAGAAAGAGCGTATCAACAGACAAAAGGAAGACAACTGAGCAAGATAGATGCCACTGAACTAGTGTCATAAAGAGTGAAAAGAATTCGGAGTAGTTCATATAGAAGTAAACAGTTCCACTTATCCCAGGAAAGAAAGACTCTTTTTAAGCTGAAGAGAATGTCCCAGCTTGGGCTTAAGGTAGTGAAGTGAGCCATTAGCTCTGCTCTGGTTCCGCATCTAAAATCAGTAGCTCTGCTAAGGAATCAAGCATCCAATCCTCGTCTTCCTGAAAAGGGAGCGGAGCGAAGTCACTTCTAGCTTCTTTCTCTTGCCAGGCCAGGAGTGAATGCAAAGGCAAAGGCCTTCTTCTTACAACAGACGGTTCGATCAAAGAGTGCAGCTGGCTAAGCCGCATCTTCTGCTTTAGCTTTAGCGGGAGTGCTTGAAAGATTCAACATGAGCAAGGCAAAACTAGTACTCCACTTGCAGGCCAATCTGCGCTCAATACCAATCAGTGTCCTACAAGTGAGAAAGATAAAGAAGAAATGAAGAAAGCGCCTTGCAAGCATCATAATCAAAGAAGGAGATAAAGAGAGACCACCAAAGAAGAAGAACTAGACATTGCACATTCTATCTTTCTTTCTAGAGAAATCGTTTTTTTCCCTTTTCCAGAGACGAGAGAAGTAGCAACCGTGGACCTAGCTCACGGGACTAGTTGCGACAGGAAAGAGGGAACATGGTGTTGTGCTTCTTACCTATGATGATTCTGCATTTGCCCGCCCGGTTAAGCTGATATTTATATAGAAATACGAGCTCAATTACATCGCTCCTCTCCTTGACTTGTATTAGTAGGGCGAGTGGCTTTCACTCCTCTTCCCCGCCTCGAGGTCTTCTTACTTCGGTTGGAACTTAAAGACTTCGGCACTGACTTCTCGGTTAGAGGGCTTTAGCCTTTTTGGAATGTACTGTATTTACTATAGGGTTTGTTTACTTGATTTCTTTGTATTTTGCTTGCTGAGTTGAGTAGAGTAGTTGATTAGTTCAAGACTGGACAGGACTTTCCTTCCGACAACCAAGGCAAGTACTCCATTTTCCTTTCGTTCTTTCTTTCTCTTCCAGAGCTCTAGTTTCTTCCTTAGATTGTCCCCATTACACTCTTTCCCTCTTCTTCTTTGCCCTTTTATACGAGTTTACGAGCCGGCTGCCTTTCTTTCTCTTCAAGCCAATTCCCCTTATATAAAACAATCTGGTAACGATGCTGCTCTATCAAGACACCAAGCTCTATAGGTAGCGAGCCGAAATCAGTAAGAAAACGAAACTTGAAAATGACCTTTTCAGATAGCTCCAAAGGCAGAATCGGGATTAGAAGGTTCCCCAATAGGGGGGCCCCGTTCATACTTTCTTCCAAACCTCCGACATATGCTACCGCTGCTGCAAGACCTCTTCTTCCTAATGGAGGTGTCGGGAGTGGCTCATAACCCCTGGGCTCCTCGTGCAGGTCCCAGTTCCAAACTTATCCAAGGAGTACCACAAACCATACGGTCGCTGGTAACTCGCCCTCATGATTCATCACGTGGTGGACCATAGGGTAGCACTAAGAAAGATAGCTGCCCGAGGTTTGATTTTGATAAGAGGCACCAAAGCCGATCTTCCTGACAGGCCGCATCCTCTACGGCCAACTCGTCAGTCTGACACTGACGGAGCAAGCATCTTTAAGAGTTTCTTTTAACGAGTCCCCCACACTCACAGGCACACCTCTGATTGATCTCGAATCGCTCTGATACCACATAGTCTCAGAGGAAAGCAGTCCATTATCTCAGCTCTGAGACTATGGCAGATTTTTCCGAACAAGGGTAAATCCGAGAACGAGCCGTGGGAAAGTCCCCATCGACCTTCAAAGCAGCATTTAACGCCTTTTGAGATAGGTGAGAACTTTTCTTCTTTATTCATTCAAAATAATCCTGCCTAGAAAAGGTTTCTCTGTTGTCAATCTCACTGGATCTCAGTTCGACATAAGATTCTTAAAGATTGGAATCGTCGGGAACGGAACTCTTCCATCTCTGTTCTGGTGATTCGTGGTTTTCTTCGAGAAGAATTCCCTGATAGATGAGCACATGATGTACATCACTGAGGTAGAAGAAGACCACCACTGGCTCATGCATTTGGCTGGCGCTCTGAACGATGCAAGAAAAAAAGGCATAAATAGAAGTCGATTCCACTTTTTTGTATTGTAATTGTTAAGTTGACACTCTGGAACACACGTTACTCTTATGTACTGCATTTTTTCGATCGATGGACATAATTAAACTCAGATAGGTCCCTTTCGGAGAATTCATCTTTTTTAGCTTGACTAATCGTGTAGCAAGGAGGTAGGCTTAGAGCCAGCAATAAAGCTAGAAAAGTCTACCGCGAGCGAGTAGTCTTTGCGGACATGCTTACTTCATCTTCACTTCATGCTTATACACCTGTGGGGTACAACTGAGTATAGTATTGTACTTGCCTACATATCCGGTTTCACTTAAGTAACGGAATCAAGCCCTAGTAGTTCTGTCTACCTCTGTTTTTATAGAATGGAACAAAACAAGAAAGCGGAACAGTGCGGCCGTTAGTAGTATAAGGGCCCCTTAAAGGGATCAATTATGTTGCCGTATCGCTTGGATGACTCGCTTGTATGGAACACAGGCGCGAGTACCATGGCTGTCTATACTTGTTACATATTTTACGTAAGTTTGTTCGGTCAAACTAGTTCCCCCTGGATAGAAAAGAAAGGCCCTAATCTGATGGCGTTTGGCCAAAATAGCTTCGGCATTAAAGCCATCGCGAACTAAAGCGGCTTCGATCCTTTCTTCTACAACTGCCTGCGCAGCTATGATGCTGCCCCATTCCTGGGGGGTTTTTGCAAATGGAATTGATTGAGAGGCGATGGGCCAACTCCCTCTGACGCTCCTCAATTGGAATTAGGTGATTGGCAAGCTCAGGAATGAGGGGCCCACTTCCATCTGGCTGATCAACCTCAGGGGCAACAGGCTCCGGGGAGTCGGGCGCCGGTTTATTTACGCTCGCTTCGGACGAGCCCACCGAGTTTCCGCCAGAGCTGGTTCCGAATAAAGATGTCCAGCCAGAGTGGTTATCCATCATATTTTTGCTCATTATATATAACCGACTAGCTGATATTCCAGTAAAGGAGTCAAGCCCGCGCAGAAAAACCTTTTAATTAGTGGGTAACTTCCTCTCATCCACAACCCCGGCTACCCATAGTTTGAAGGGAAAGTTTATCCCCCCTAAATAGGTTGGGGCAGCCCTATGCCGCGATGATGACTAAATATATTATTCCCGCGAAACCAAAGCGCTTCATAGTTTTAGAAACTTTTAGGCCGGCCATTCACCCCATGCCCATCCTTTGATGCCGATGCCGGCAAGCGTTCCCCTCCCCTTTTCCATTGTTGAAACGGGCCTTCCTCTTTTGCAGGAAGGTTCACTATGTAAACTTTGGAAACTCTCCTAACAGGCAGAGACAGCTCAAAAGAGGGATTGGCGGGAATTTCCTTCTTTCATCCCTAGCAACCCAAAAAACATCCTACGTTGTGAACTGATTTCCTGAGCTCTTCTTTGATAGATTGAAATCCGATTTTAGAGTTAGAGTATCTTGAAGTGCTGGGCTCAATAGTATCCTTCCGTGAGATGAGCTGGGCAAGGATAGGTGAATTCTTGTATAAGGAAGAAGCGGAAGAGCGACTTGAAAGAAAGGTTGGAAGAACTAGTCCCTTACTTGAATTAGGAATCTCAACTCGATCTTAGCGGATCTAACTTGAACTCCTTCTGTCTTAGCCTACCATCTTTATCTTCTATCCCCTGGAGCTCTCGTTTTGAGAGGATAAGTAGCTGACCTCTTTCTAGTAATCCCCTTAGTCTCCAATCTAAGAGAAAAGTAGCTCCTGGCTTCATGTCTTGCTGATCGATTGACTTCTTTTCTCAAGTTTAGTTTCTCTTTCAGTTGGTGATTGGGGATTGGCATAGTTCCCGTCTCCCCCATTTCTGGCCAAAGAAAAAAAAAGAAGGGGAATTCCTTCAAGGCAGCAGGAACGAATGGATAAAAAAACATGATTGTTCGCCGAACACAAGACCTGGTTATACGGGAGAAAAACGAGTATCAATAAGGAAAGGGCTTTCCCTATTAAGGTGGTAAGGAGGCGGATCCATTTCGGATGCTTTAGATATAGCAACCTGGGGATTAGTATAAGTAAGGGAATCAGTAATCGTTCTTGCTTGTTGGTCTGTTTGCTTTCGGCTTTGCAATTCAATAAAAAAAAGAAAGAAGAGAATCTTGTTGAGAGTTACTGCCCAATGGGAAAGATCAAGGTAACTTCCGCCTCCAAGGATAATCTAGAGTCGAGAAGCGACTAAAATCTCGTATATAGAGAGAGTCAAGCCGTTCCAATCTGCAATAGCAAGTCCTTCTTCACTGGAAGGATGGAACCCTGATTGGTATGCCAACATTTTATCTGGGTAGGTTGACCACATTGGAGGAAACTGGTTACCGGGCTTGTTACCATGTCTCCCGAGTGATGATCTCCTCAGTACATATGGCGTAAGATGTGATTCTACATCTCTAGTTTTGTGCCGCCCGAGGAACACTCTTTTTTTTTTTGAAAAACTTATTGAACCGTAGCCCCGGAATTCAAAGGAGCAGAACTGACTGCTGGTGGAGCAATGGCTGATGGGAAGGTTGACTGACGATAGGTGTTTGGGTGGCGTGGAAGGCCGTGCTTGACTTTTTTTTTGGAATGGAACTCCTATATTGCGTAGATAGAGGTACCGTCCCACCCCAGAGAAAGGAGCGCATTAGCTGTTCTACTTGTTTTGTTGTTTAACAACTTTTCCAGGGAGAATGAGGAAGCCCGCCCAATAAACTTGCATGGAGAAAAGGATGGAGTTTATCAGCTGTAACCGGCCAGCGTAGGAGAGGCTTCTACCCGTCCAATGTTGAAGTTTGGATGGTTTTCTGTCCACAAGTACTTTGCAATCACTAGCTTTGAGCTTTGTCGTAAGTTGGGGTACCCCTAATGACCTTACGGGAAGTTTTCCTTCCTTGTAACCCAGCATGTTCGTGATCTGATTCTTTGTTTGTGGTTTCCTTTACTAAAATAATTCAAATGAAAACCTCACTCTTAGCCGGATTTGGGGTGAGACCAGAAAGATGTTGAAAGATATGGAGGACATTGTTGATAATGGCAATAGATTCTAAGTCACCATTGCTGAACACCATGAGATCATCCGCAAAGCATAGATGCGATATTTCCTCATTTTGACACCTCCAGTGATAGTCTTTGGGGCTTATCCGGTGCTCTATTTCATGTAGTCGGAATATCTGGTTTCTTTTCCTACTAATGCAAGATCTGATTCAATAGGAAAAGAACCTTAGACCCCGTCTGGTATTCAATTCACTAGCTTCGACCACTGTCACTCCCGTTCTTAAAGAGTCAAAGTGCTTTGAGGAAGAAGGGGAAGATAATAAGCTCTTTTTCTTTTTGCACCTGAATCAATAGTAGACAGATATAGACAGTGTGCAGTGAGAAATCACTAGGTAACCTAACCAGTCTTTACTTAACTCGGCCCAAGCAATGCCCCAAGACTCCCATGTCTTTCTTGGTTGGACCAACCCAACCGGTGATTTCCAACAAGTCTCTCTTTTTTTTTGAGAGGCCATCTTTCTTGTCAAGTACCTCTTCAACTCTTTCTTCAACTAGGTCGGACGCGCAAAGCGCTCCACCTGAGTTAGAGCGGGTATTTGATCGAATCTGTGATGAATACGCAGAGTGGGTGGTGAGAGCCGGTAAGCAATTACCCCCAGAATGGAGCATGCCGGACCTTGTTCGGACAGTGATTGGGGACGAGGCTATTCACATCCCAGGCTTTCTCAAGGATTCATATGTTGATGTTATGTTACATGGACAAAATAGTTGGTTATGCAACGAGGTTTTTCAGTTTTTGGATTTTATTACCAGCTCGGTAATATAAACATAACATCTTAGTCTTTATAGAGCTGCGGCATTCCCCCTTACTTTTTACTTTAATTGAAGTTTGATTGTGTTAATTGTTCTTTATTGGCTCTATATTCATTTCATACTCTATTTATTTCATATAGTCAATTTGGACTGACTTGTGGGGGGGGTCTCAGCCTCTGGACTTTGAGTGGATTTGCTGTTTCGACAACGGCGCTGACAGTTCCAATCTGCCGGCGTTGGAATCGTCGTCAAGTTCCGAGTCTCTGGCTACTTTTCGAAATGTTATCGCAGCAGAAAATGAAGCGGAAATATATGAGCGAATTAGGGTTCTCGAGAACCAGCATTACTACAATATCCCCCCTCATAATAACCCGGGAGATTACGCGAGGCTGGTTCGAGAGCACTTCGATCAAGCCCTAAACGTAGATCACTACAGGGAAATCTTTGATCGAGAGTATCTCGAACTATGCGTATTAGAGAAAAAGGCCGGTCTGCAGGATAAAGTCTTCAATCTGATGCTTGATGAGCAGAATCTTGCTCGAATTATGGAGCTATCTCCCTATTCAAATAGTTGGCAGGAAGCCTACGACTTCATTCAGGAGAAGGTTTCCCCGCTTAGCTCCCTTTAACATGCCGCGCCATCTCATGGATGGAAGGAAGTCTGACGTTCTTTATAGAACAAGTAAACCTAAGCGGCCGCAATTCAGAAATCTATCGTGAATTCTACTCGCATTTCACCGATGACGAATTCCGTCGACAACTGGGGTTGCCCTTACCATAATAGGTTAGAAGGTAAAAAATTAAGCCGGGCTTCAAATCATAACTAGGTTGTAGTCTCCTTCGGTCATGGCCTTTTTCAGTAAAGATTGGGATTTATAGTTCTTGCATTAACCGGTCTTGAATTAGGTGTAGGTAACTCAATTTGATTGTCTTATTGTCGGGGTCTTCCTGCTTTTTTTTGGATTCCTCATACTCAATGAATGAAGATTCAAACAAAAAGGAAAAGGGTAAAACCATATCTTACTGAAGAATCTGACTGAATGAGGATCAGAGAGCTCTTTATGTGGTCTCACTTTACCACCATATGAAATGCGCGAAACTTCGATTGGTGGAAGCCAGTCCATGAAGATTCTCCCTTTTCTTACGTGCAATTCCCCTCTTTCGGTAAGCATCCAGTATCTCAGCAAATGAACATTTCTCTAAGCTTATCCTGTAGCTTATACGTCGTTTGAAAGCTGCTTCAAGGATCGAATAGCTAAGGTTCGTTGACGATCCCTGGCTACAATCCCAGGGACATCATAAATAGTACCTGCTACTCCTACTTTTTCCACTTCGCATATGGGCTTTATATTCTCTACGGCGTCAACCATAAGTTTGATTACATCGCGTTCAGTTTGAGCTGGGAAGTAGTTTTGCTATTCCTTATCGAGCTTCTATTTCATCCCTTAAAGGAGATTCGGGAAAAGATAGAATAGGAAGACGTGTTTCCAGAACAAACAAGATACGGGTTGAGAGGGGGAAGTTAGCAAAGTTAGACAAGATTGGAATGGGCATAGGAACATGTATTGATGTACCAGATCGGCTAATGCTCCCAGGTTGATGCAAAGTATTCCACCAGTTGACTGAAGACTTTATTATAGGGATATCGATCGGTCCAGCACGGATTGAAATAGGAGCCGGTTCGACAGGAAGCTTTTGAAAACGCAGTGCACCCAGGTAAATCAGAAACGATATGAATACAGAGGTTAAACGAGCATCCCACACCCAAAAGGTGCCCCACATAGGTATTCCCCGAAACCCCCCAGTAACTAAGGTAAACAACGTAAAAAAAGCACCCATTTCTGTACCGGTTCCGGAAGAGCGAAGAAAAAGGGGCTGTTTTGTTAATAGGTATAATAAAGTGTTTATAGCCGTAGCGATATAAACAAGAATACTCATCCGAGCCGCAGGAACATGTACATACAGAATACGAGAATTTCCACCTTGTTGAAGATCTAATGGTGCTACCCGAAGACTTAAATGAATAGCCATCGCTGTTAAGAACAACCGAGATCCAATGAAAATTAGCGCTGCGCTTCTGGTCTTTGACATCAAAAAAGAAGGTTGTAATAACGAAAGGGACATCTGAGAATTTTGTCCGAGCTAGTGGAACAAGAAAGACATGGATCTATATTCAATACGCAATCAAAGGATTTATCCCAACGCAGAATTCCCCCTGCTTTGTTTTCGCTCCGCTCGTGCGTGGCACTCCTTGCTCGCGGAGCGGCATACCGGAAAAAAAAGAGCCAGCCCGCCCTTATTCGGATTCGAACCGATAACTTAAGCCTCTTTCTTAAGGGCGAACTGATCGACTTGCATGTGTTAAGCATATAGCTGAAGTAGCATGATTGGATTAGAGCTTCTTAGCGCTTAGGCTACTAGCCATAAGCTTCAACCTTCTCTTCCGAGGAGAAAGTAAACAAGACTTTCTACGCTAGAATCTTTCCAATTCTTCTCTTATTCAATTTCAAGTTACCTTTCACTTTCAAACAACGTATTTTAGAAGCACTCCTACTCCTAAAAGCAACCTTTCTCTTATATATGATACCACTCGCCATAGATGATACGATTTAAAGAGACAACAGCGGATCTTACAAGACCGGATGTTCGCACTTATTCATCAAAGGAGTCTCCCTTCCCTCTCCCTATAGTATCCTAAGACCTATATCTTAAATATGTGGTACCATCCCTCACAACCAGGATTTCCTTATTATACGATAGCACTCGACAGAGATCAAAGTATGAAATGAAAAGAGACCTATGGCTTGGCACACTGAACCGAGACCAAAACGACTCCATCCAGGAACACAACGAGCGACCACTTCTAACTGATCGTGGAACTGACCTTCACCGATACATGAGTCGGATCCAGTTGGAACCACAGCTTCAATTGGAACATACATTCTTAGGTTGTAAATAAGCTCGCTCCTCAGGTGTTTGGAAGGCTCATGTCGTCTTTCGACCGATGTTGGTCTGAGGAGCTTTAGGAGACCTGATACCTTGTTCACTGGTCTTTTTTTTTTACTTTTGGGAGTTCTCATCATCTCCCTAACGCCATGTCAAGGTCATGACGAATTTACATTAATCTACGATATATTTTGAACCTATGATGCGAAAGCCTTTCAATCATGGGCTCAACACCTACCCGGGTACTTCGCACGCACCTTCACTCCAACCAAGACGAGACCAACGCTCGGGAAGAGAAAACCACCGGATTCGGTTCACCTAGAATTGGAACCACTTCTGAACAAGGGAATCATACCCTTACTTTATCTTATTATTCCGTATTTCTTTTGTTGCTTGTTGACCAATAAATAGATTGGAGTTTTGGTACATTGTTTGTGAGATAAGTCAGGTAATGCCGTCACCGTCACTTGCCTATTCACTCCTCACATTAGTACAAAGCAAATGAAGGTTCCGTCTCATGCTAGAATGAGCCTAGCATCTCAATCATAAATCTCTGTTCTGTCTTATCTTAACGTATTGAGTAAATCAGTTTGTAAGCTTGAGATATCAGGATGACTTCATTTCACATTAATATGGATTGGAGTTGGGTAAGGAAAGGTAATTGAGATGATTTTATTCAACAACAGGAATAGATAATATGGACGTCATTTTGACTACTTATGGAAGGGGGCATTGTAGATAAATAGGCATGGTGGCCTAGGCAGTTTAATCGGAATAGAGTTCATCACTTAATGCTTTGAAGTCGTCCGCTCTTAGAGTTAAGATCCGGTCTTTGCCATTCTTGATCCGCACGCTTTGGTGGACTCTTTTCACGCTAGTTCTGTGATCCGAGGGAACTAGTGAAGTTAGCCCTTACCTTTGGGTTCATATTATTATCAGTAGGGGCCTCGTGCCATGCTTCGTCCCCTTTCGCAGCATTCTCCTTGAAGAAGGAAGACGGGCTTGAACTTGAAAGATTGCTTTTATGTGGTTGTTGGTATGCTTAAAACTCACTCGTCGATCACCTAGCCGATCCCGCCCGATCTTTATTTCAACCGATCTGCCGGGCCTTTCCATATTGATTGCGCGCGGGTCTACGAGACATGGGACTGAGGGCAACTCTTACTCCGGCTTCAGGCGGCGGCCCGGACGTGATGGAAGCATCTGGTATGTAGAATGTACACGGTTGGGTAGTAAGAGGATGAGGCCTTCGGGTGTTCGCCTTTTGATTGAGTTTCCGAACGAAGTGGTTGCTTCTGCTTGTCGGGCAGCCTCACTTCATTCATGCATGGGCGTTCCACAAACGAAAGCGAACCAATGCCTTTCCTTTAGTGGCCGCGGTTCGCTGTTGGACATAAGAGTCTAATTCATTCTTGAATCTTTTCTATGATTCATTCATTATATTACGGATCATGTAAACGGAGACCTTTCTAAGGTTCCCTAGATCTTATCCCACCAGGATAAAGGTGTTCAGATCAATGTCATCTAGGGTTCGATCAGTGGTAGCTGGGGTCATCTTACCTGGAGCAGATCGTAGGGTCTTCTAGACACGAGACTGAAAGTTCCTTAGGGGTGCCCCACTCGACTAAAAGGAGAGGAAGACGATTCTTTGATAGACTCTACCTTGCTCGAGCTGCTCCTCTTTCTTATTGATGGCTCCTGAGCGCTGTTCGTAGGAAAGCTCCGACTTCCGTCAAATAAGAAGTGGTGCCCTTCCATCTCTAGCGGATCTGGCGCTCACGTGACCGACAGTGATAGATCTGTCACTTCCAGAGGGAGTTCTGTTATGAGTGACGAGCGAATGCCCTATTGATCAAAGGTCATGAGCTCTGTTATGAGTGGGCTTTCTTTCGTTGATCAGGAACCTCGCCCGCCATAGCGGAAGTGCACCCATTCCTTCGTATCGCTCCCCCTGACTGCAACTTTTTCGCTTATTCATTAGGGCTCTGTGACAAGGGCGGTCGCTTACGGGGCCTATCAGCCGGAAGCTCGAATCTTTAAATCGCTATCGGTCCTTCGTCATGCGTTCTCTCTCTTTCTTCCGTCATGCTACTGCTATTGTCATGTGCTATAAATTTATCCTCCCGTCTAGTGTGCCCTCTCTCAAGTTATAAAGAGTTTACCGCTCCCCTTTTCTTAATTAATCCAATGAATAGGCGAGGGCTTCGCTCGCTTAGAAGCAGGGGCGGGCAGAAGCAGCATTAATTCGTTCGCCCGCGCGTACATATTCTATTGATCGCATACGATCATTGAGCCGGTCACTGGTGGCTAAAAACCATTCCTCACTTGTGATGTGAAGCTGCTTTCCATTTCGAATTTTTTTCAGTGAGGATATCGAGATTCTCTTAAGAGAAAGGGTAGCCCTTTGTCACGAGCTGGACTCGAACCAGCGCGTCTGGCAGTACAAAAAGACCATCCAGATTTCAACCTTAGACTGATCGTGACTTTGGTTACTCGGTTCCCCACGCGGCATGGGTACGTCCGAGGTAGATCAACAACGAACCTCTCAAATCAAAAGCTATCTACCCACCTTCCGATCGATTGCCTCACTTACTAGCAAAGACGACAGTCTTAAATAAATTACTATCGAATCAACTCTCAACTGAGGTTACTCTTACTAAGAAAAAAACGATGAATCTATCTTCATTCTAGTGTAATAGTTTCGGAGTAGGATAAGCTAGGGCCTTGTTTTTCAATTAGTCTAACTCAAGAACACACTTGCAATACTTATTCTTATTCTTCTGGTATTGGAAGAGCTTGTCTATGTTTCAAGTCCGATATTGACTATGCACTGCATCTTCATGAGATCAAAGGTAAGCTTCTCGCTACGCCCCTATTTATTGAGCTCCCGTTACCACTACCGACAGCAGCTCCTCCTTCATCAACTCTTTTCTAGAATCACAAGGTGCTGACAAAAAGGAAGACATACTAGGGCTTTCCCTCACAGCTATGGACGGAAGAGCAGTAGGAAGTCAGGAATATAAGAGTTCACATGGACAGGGGAGTTTGGCATCTCAGACACGGAAAGCGAGATAAGGAAAAGAGAATCACGAACACCATAAACAAGACTAAGCCAATCAAATAAGTAAATAACTAACTCAATAAGAGGATCGTCCCAATCCTTCAACAGCGCTTATGTAGCATCTCTGAGAACAAGCCCTTCTTTCTTTCCCAACCAACCTCTTCTGATTCCATTGCGAAAACAGCTCCTTATGGACTACCGCTAAACCAGAAAACATCTGCACAGCAGTTGATTCAATATCAGCTCCCTCTTTCACACTTGGCTTGGCTTCATGTGCAGCTGCTTCTTGAACAGTAACATCGGATTCTCGACTTTTAATGCCAGGGTCTAATCAGTCCGTCTCTAGCCCAATTGACAGTAACCCATCCTATTGATTAACTGTGCCATCTTCCTATAGTCCTTTTTCATAAGGTAGGTTTCTGACTTAGTGCTTGCGCTAAGGGGCGTAGCGTACTTCCAGCTTGAAGTCGACTGAGGAAGGAGAGTGATCAAGCATCAGGCAGAATAGAATGTATTGTTACCCCTTCCTCCCTCCACCATTCTATAAGCAAATGCTTGCGGGTAGGATTTCTCTCCAGAACCATCTTTTTATGCAATTCGAGGAGAAGCGAGTAGATGAAATAAAGTCCTTCCTTCGACCAAGTAGAGCTTGTTTCGGTAGTCCACGCAGACCCTTACCCGGTCATCTTTCTTGGGCACCGGTACAACATTAGAGAGCCAGATTGGATAAGTGCTGACGACGATGAATTTGGCGATAAAGACAGAAGTACCTTGAAGATTCTCGATTCCGCTTTAAAAAAGCTATAGCCTTTCCGGAATACTTTATGGAATGAATATATATATTGTAAGGGTCGATGGAATTGAGTTAGGTTGGCCAATTAGGACTACCGTAATGCTTTATCCTTCGTTCCTTTTTTATTTAGCATCTATCTCATTATCCTCATCCTCGTTTTTGACATGCCACTTACAGGGAAATGCTATTTGCTGGTTTTCCCAGAGGAAGGGGAACGATCGGCCGCCTTATTGGGGTATATGGGAAAGGAAAAAACCGTAAAAGATTTGTCCGGAGGGTTTTTCACTCCTAACAAAAAAAACTCGAAACAAAGACTGTGGCGGTCTTTCAGAACCTGCTTTGCTTGTCCGCTAGCCAGTAAGTGCTTGGCCCTGGGCATTCTTGATTAAGTGAGAGAGGACTCCCACTTTCGCTCTCCCAGTCGAGCCAACGCATCGCTTTCCTCACTAAAACTTAAGTGTAAAATGGTTTTGCCGAGTGCATTGAATCAATCAATCTTTTTGTTTGACGTGTGTACGATGACTCCCCTCTTGGGAAGTGAAACTAAAACCGAGGCGGGCATTTGGTCAGTCAAAGAAAGCTGACTAGCCTTCAGGCCTGAATAAGCAAAAAAAAGGGGAAGTCGTTGGATTATTCGCTTGGATAGGATTGTCTCCTTATGTGGTACTCGACCGGCTAGACTTCGATTACTTTTTTTTTTGGAGTTTCTAATCTAATCGTGTTAAGCATTTCCTATAGCTCGCGAGAAGGGATCGCTTTTTAACGAACCTGGCGAAATTCCCAAGAGGGATCACAAATTGCCCTCTTTGTGGGACAGATGGGGAGGACGTTTTGCCATGCTTTGAAAGATTGTAGTTGGGCAAGATTTGTTTGGTCTGTTAGGCCAGAGATCTGGTCGCACTTCATTTCAGCCCCCTAACTCACTCAATAGATTGATGAAAATATCCATGGTGCTGGTATGCATACAGTGTCGGAGCTTGAATGGCCTCTCATTTCATTTTTTAAGTTGCAATTCACCAACTCTGGGCATGGCGCAAGAAGGTGCAACATAATGATTCTTTTCATTTTCCTCAGAATCCTAGTGATCTCATCATTGCTAAAGCCAAGGAAATCCATAAGTGTTTAGTGAAAGCTCTTGATCTTAATCATCGAGAGGTAGACTTTCTCAAATGGGAAGCTCCCATCCTTTTGTGAAAGTCAATGTTGATGGTTGCGCACATAATAATCCAGGACCGGCAATGGGGGACTCATTAGAAATTCGAATGGAGAATGGATCATTGGATTCATGGAGAACCTAGGACATGCTACGAACTGTGCCAGCAGAATTTTTGGCCATTTATCCAGGTCTTTCTCTTGCCTGGAACTCAGGCTTCAGAAGCATCTTTAAGCGGATTCGGAGGTCTGTCTCATTAGTCTTCTTCATACTGTGCTGTGGTTGATGGCCCCACTCGAGCTCTAATTCCATACTCTATTCTCGATTTTAAGGTTCAAAGTCCGAGCGGCGCGGCCCCGTGAGGATGCGGAAAGCCAATCCAATGATAAGAGTGGTTAATTGGGCTCTCTTCGAAGGATTTCAACCTTGATGCCCTATCCGTGGCGGCACCTAAGCCGGATTTAGTTTTGTAGGGACGAACTGAAATAGCCCATCATAGCACTCTAAGGTTCAGCGGGGAACTATTGAAGCTTCCAGCTTTCCACCTATATGGATGGTTTGGTTTTAGCGTAGCGTAAATAGACACGATCTTCGTTCGGTACGCGTCCAGTCTCTCTAAGCCCTGAAACCGTAACTATGGCTATGTTCTCAGATCCGTCTTTTCTGCTGTTCAAAGATCTCTCCGATTCCCTTTCTTTCGAAGTGGCATTGCCCAAACAAAGTAGAATCCAAGGCTTGACAGGGAGGGTCTTCTTAGCCCAGGCTAACTAGAATAGTTAGTAGCTTATAGGATCCCCAAGCAATAACCACAGATGGAGGAGCGAGCATTCGTCTTTTTAACCAGTTTTCCCAAACCAAGATATCCTGCCTATCCCGAAAAAGGGACTCCCTCCAAAAAAAAAGTAGCTTCGTAGCAAGAGTGGTTTTAACTAAGCATATGACGAAGGCTCGGCCGAAGCTAGAGCTAAGTGGCTGTTTCAGGGTAAGTATGGAAAGCATAGGTCGACTTATGAACATTGATTGGATTGGTTAATTTACTTCAAAATCCGAAAAGGCAGCCTATATACAATACATCATTTTGAGGGAAATTAACACTGAGATGATGAAAAATATAGACCGGTGTGTCATTGGTCTTTCGTTCGTAGTGGGATAAACTAACCTAAATAGTCAAGTGAATTCGCGTGACTTTTTTTGTTTGATTTTTTGTGCTGGTATGGTCTAACGACCCATGTAGGGAGGCTTTTGTTTGTTACCCGAACTGCGTTACCAAAGCTACTCCTCTTGACGGAAGATAGGAAAATCTTTAATCCGATTTTCTTTATGCCAGTTCGAGCCTGGCGAGTCGCTCCTTTCTCGTATCACCCGTTCCGGTAGTGGGTTTTCAAGTGTAGAAGTTTTTCACCTTAAATATGGAAGAGAGGTAATTACTACGCTAGTAGTAGATATGGAATCAGAAAGAGATTCTTAGTTGGTTGGCTTGGAATCCCTGAATGTAGAGGTTCAAGAAAGATCACTAATCCACATCTTATTCCCGCCCCGACCGATGGGCTGGAGATACCTTAAGGGTTCTATGCTTCTCTTTATGCCCCGGCCTAGTAGCTATTCATACTTTTGGTCAAAGATTTGTATTATTACTATAGCTTTATATCATCATGCGGGTTAACCATCCCTTAGAAGCAGTTCTTTATTCATGCTATTTTCCTTATAGGTAATCTTATACCACGTAGAAGTTGGAAGTACTGACTTTAATTTAAGTCACTAGCTGATATTAGCTTCGAAAGCCAGCGAAGGTTATGACTTGCAAATGAGTTTTTCTATTATAAAACTATTAGTTCCAATTTGACTGAGTCGAATACATGTTGAGGTCCCAGTTGGTTGTTATTGCCTGCACGCATTACGCCGTTTTGCCGACTGCAGAGAGAAAGAACAGACCACTACGGAGAATAGCGCTGCCTTACATCGCGCGTGCCGCCAGTATTCATCACTCCAACAAATAAAACATGGAATCTTTCGCTAACGAAAGATTTTTTCCTTAGGCCAGACGGATTGAGAAATCTAAATCTCCGCTTATAAATGCTACAACACAAAGAGAAAGCTCTTATGGCAATTCCACGCCATACCTAACCCTAAAGATCTGTCACAATCAAATATTTTCAAGCGTAAGACATCATGAGCAGCCTGCCACTGAGTGACGACAAGAATCGAATCTACACTTTTCGGGAAAAAAAAATACACAACTTGATAACTCTCACCCACGAACTTTTCAGATGGATACTGACCTTAACGAGGAAGACAAGCATTGAACTTCTTATAAATCTCATTAATATAAGCAATTTCTTGCCAATCGACCTTAATGACGGAGATCTTTACGACAACAAAAGCATTATTTTTTCTCTACTTACCAATCTTAGAACGATGAAGGGCACGAGAAGCCTCCCACTTACATCCTATATAAATAGGGTTTGCAGGCTAGCCCTAGGCCCATTATTTGCTCCTTCACTTATTCCTTGTTTGTGCTGACTTCATGCTTTCTCCGCAAGATCTATTGTCATTTAATGAGAGTTCCCCCAGCAGAATAGCGTTTACTGTAGGTAAGGGATGGGAATACCGGTTAATGACTATCCGTTCCTATTTCTCTTAGTGGTCCGTGATATGCCCTAAAGCTTGACATCCTCCTTTATTTGAAAGATTTCAGTTCAGTTGGAAAAGGTAATTCTTACACGGATGAGACTGACTTCTGGTTGCCACAAGTTATTATGGTGGGCAGGGATGCAAAAGGATTTTCCAAAAGAAAGACTCGCAAGAAAAAGGATGCGCAACTGGAATTGGCTCGCATGAGAGGTACATGGACCTAAGAAGGAAGCCAATTGTTCCTTCAAATATTAATATTATAGGAGGCCTGCAAATCAAATATAGCTTATTCTATATTCCTAAATATACAATCTTTCCAAGGTGAAGAGTATTTATTCCTTAAGGCTTTGGTTGTGAGGGTTTATCACGCTTTCCAACGCGAGTTCTGGCAAAAAAGATTTGTTGATCACGTTCAAGCTCTAAGCTTGTCGAATCCTTTTGCCCCAAACTGCTACTACTCCTGCACCTACTCTACCATAGCATCCCCCGATTCTCAAAGAATGCTTAACCCTCACTCCGGCCTTGCTTCTTAGCGCTCCCTGGAAAGTAATAGAACCAGGGACGCGGGAACAGACTTTGATATTCTACGATCGGATCTTGTCAGGCTCAAAAAGAAGTGAATCACAGGAATTGGACTCTTCTAACTTCTAAGGAATTTCCCTACTACGTCACTCTCGGCTTCTTCAACAAGAGAACGTTTCCTTCACTCGAGCTAAATCGGATAATATCACTGCTAGCAATCAATCATTAGATCTATTTTATTTCCCTAACGGATCACTTCAACTCACTGCCGGACTCCATGATCTGGTTTATGTTCCACGCCTACGTTGACTAAACCTAGGGCAAGTAACTTATTTCACTAGTCTCATATCTTAGTCTCGATGCACAGATTCCTCAAGGCATTGTTTTGATACGAGCAGGAATCGCTATCGGCATTGTAAAGGTATTTAATGCATTAATAACTTCAGTAGCAAGGAGTCCTTCCTTGTATAATAAATTCTTCGGATATGCAAAGGCTTCTAAGGATGGCCTTCCTAATATTTGTCTTATTCGGTTAGTGCTTCTGCCTCTGCGTGCGAGCCTGTCTCTGATCTCTGTCCTATGAGATTCTCCTCGAAAGAAAGATCTAGTACCCCGCCCGACCTGTGCCTGTCTCTTTTTGGCTATAGTTACATCTGGGAAGACTCCTTTTTTCACTCAGATCAAGAAGCAGATCGCTGTGAAGGCGGGTTTAGGGACATAAGGATGATGAGTTCATTTTGCCCGGGGCGAGAAACTACGCTTTTCTGTTGATGGTCATATCGAAAAAAGTTTTCATAACTAAGATTCCATTCTTCGAAAGAGAAAAGGCCGGCCAGCCCATAGGAGGCTTATCCATGACACAATAGACGAGATCAGAAAGACCTCGCAGTCCCATTCGAATAAGAGGATTCCGTACCTTTCCTGTTAGGATTTTCAATAATTTGATTATTTCCTATAGGGGTACTTACTATTCTCAAATTCTTTTTCCTAAGTCATTGCTAGTTAAGTATGAAAGAAAGGAGCGAGAGTCAGAAGAACAGAATCTTTTTTTATGGCACAGTATTCTAAAAAAGAAGCACGGGAAGAACACAGCTCCCGGGCATACGGATGAAAATGACCGGAATGAAATGATGGGAGTGCGCTGGTTGGCTACTAGACTCTGGCTTGAAGAGCAGCAACTCAGACTTCCCACACCACAGCAGGGAAAAAAGAAAGTAAGAAGGGTAAGGGTAATCATTGGCTTTTGGCAGATTGGAAAGTGTGAATTTCGAGCTGGCACATCTAAAGCTGAATGCTATAGTCCCACTTCCTAAACTTCAAGAATTGGAAGCCACAGTCCAAACAAAGTGGCTTCCGCAGGAGCTGCTAAGCCTATGCCTAAAAAGAGTCTTTAGTACTTCAATTGTATATCGACATCGACCTAGAATTTCATCGCCCTGCTGTGCTGCCATCTCCTTTCTTGTGTCTCACCCTCGAAACAACCAAAGCTCCCTTGTACGTACTAAGATATGATATGGTAAACACTAAGCCAATCCCGATGAAAGTAATAGCCTAAAATTTCCCTGCTAAACTTTTCTCGGTCTCGGAGAATGCTTGACTTAAACAAGACACTTCACTCCCTTTCAAGAAGGTTAAGGAATAGCCTCTGATCGATGCAGATATCATGATATAGATTAGATTCCATTCTGATAGAGTTAGAGAGAGGTTATACCCACTATTGAACTATTCATTAAGGGCCTGGCCTCCTACTACTGCAAACTACTAACCGCTACTAGATAGAAGAGCTACTACCAACTACTAAGAGTACAGTAACGACTCCTACTAATAGAACAACTGAGTTAGAACACAACTAAGAACATCTACTACTACTGGGCTCGCAGATAGGTTAGAGCGGATACGGGTCCTTGTCTCCATTCCTTGGGCTGGAATGGCTGACGCCTTAAGACAACAGATAACAGCAGCAAGCAACAAGCAAGACCAGAGAGCTACACTGGCTAGCTACACCTTCTACTAGCTTTCTAGTTAGATATTCCTCTTCTAGTCGTTAACAACCGGAGAAAGAACAAAGAGGCAACTGCCGAATCCCGTGCATATAATAGGGAGCCCCCATTAACAGTGTGACAAGAAAGATGAAGAGAACAACAGCAACTCAACTCCTCTAGTTACCCGGACTGAGAGGACTGAGCTTTCCGAAAGGAAGAGGCATAGGATGTGTAGTAGTAGCATAAGAAAGCATGCCCAATCCAAGCTGGCCCTCGGTCCCAACACTTTCTTTACTTTATCAGAAGCTGAAAGCGTAAGTAATAGAAGTCTCAGATGCAGGACAGGGGAGCCCACCCAACCAAGGGCGTATGAGTTCCCGAATCCGCTCGCTAGTAAGACAAGAGTGATCATAAGACTGCGTAGAAGTGGTCATCAGTGTGTCCACCACACTTTCGTTCGTAAACCGAGAAGTAGTAAGGTTTTTATGTGTAGTTGAGAGCGGCGTCTACGCCCTGAAAATAGTCATATTAGTCGGAAAAGGGGAATTTCCAATAGGGGGGGGGGAATTTCTCTGCTTCCTTGCTTTCCTCCTCTCTATCTCTTATTGTGTTCTCGTTCTCAATTCGTTTGTAGCGAGTTCATGCTTTTTCCTTTACTAGAATAACCGCTGAAATTCCTTTTTTACTTTTTTGCTTCGCCGAGCTGAACTTTCATTCAATAGGGAAGGGAAGACTACTTTAGGACAGTCTTCTTCCACCTCGGTTTGTTCTTGATGTATCGGATTCTCTGCTTTAAAGAATTCTCCTGCTGCTCTGCTACAACAAAAGAAACTTGGCTTCCTTCTAGGGGCGGAATAGCTTCAATCGTCACCCTTCCCTAGCCGCTCTCCCTCTAGCTTTAACAAAAATACCTGGATCCGATCTACCTAGGAATACTCAAATTACCAGGGGTGGGATATATATGAGATGTCTTCAACTCTCCCTTACCCTACTCCTTGACTGGAAATGCTTTCTTTTCCTAAGAGATCTATCCGAGCTCTAGAAGATCTTACCCCAGGTGCTCACAATTCTTCCCCGGCTGATGCCTTAATATCAGAACTGGGAAGAAAAAAACTGCCTTCTCACTCCTTCATAGGAATCAACGGGATAATCTCAAATTGCTCAAGTGGGCTGGAAGCACTCTCAATACCGGTTTCGGGAGTAGAGGTGGAACTTTCACTAGATGGAGACGCGGATTTCGAGCTAGAGGCGCCGGAAGCCCCCGAAGGTTTCCGCTTGCCTAGTTCTACTAAGGAGTATAGCATCGAATCCGCTGCTGCTGGTGAAGAGGAAGGCAAGAAGGAAGATCTTGGCTTGCCTTCCACTTAGAACTTCCTGCTAATAGATACCTGCTTGCTTACTGGCAATCTATTCTAGACTGTTAAACAAAGCCCTGACTTCATCCCTTACCTGAGCGCCTTCCTACCCGAGAATGAAAGAATCAAAAGAAAGAGGGCTTTGACCGCTCCGTGGGCTAATTCCGATGAAGAAGACCGACTTGGCGCTACGTGACATCTGGTTAGGACGCCATGTAGGCCGTTATAATAGCAAGCGTTTACTGTCGTAGTTTAGTTCCATGACAGGTAGTTGCTGCATTATAAGAGCATTTGTGGGACGGTTCAACTGACCTTACTTCCATTCACCCGAAGGCAAGAAGAAGACTAAGAACACTGAGCCAAAGGGAGGGCTAAGATGGCTTGGCATCGTCTGGGTTTCAGGCCCAGATGGTGTGGGGGTTAACCTCCCCAGCACAGGATTGTCTGATTCTGTGTCCTTAAGGCAAGACACTGGTAGAAGCGGCTTATCCAGTTTTAGGGTGTGATGGCTTATTGCTATCCCAAGCATCCTTGCTGGACAGCCACGGACATTTAGTTTCTAACCTTACTCCTGTGAAGGGATCCCTTTATGGTCTCCATGTATCAGGTATGCTTTTGATAGCAGCAACGAAATGTTGTCTGATTGATTTATCAAAGCAGAACTGCCGCGGATTCGTTGAGGATCTTTGGTCAGAGCCTGATATCATAGCTAGCCTTCCTCCGTCGACTAGCGTATTCCACTAGTTCAGGGGGAGGCAAGAAAGAGGAGAATTCTTGAAAGAGAGTCAAATGACCTATCCTTGAAAGCATTCAATTCCATGTCTTTAGCATGATTAGGGTGAAGGTAAGGGAAGGTTTGCAGCTAGATAGTAGGCGGAGAGGGAAAGCTAGCTGAAGATGCATAGAATGCCATGGTTGGCTCTTGGGGAAGGAGCTTCGGTAAAGGAAGAACGCGGGTTACCCTCTGTAAGTTATCTCCCTGCTAGCTAGCCAAGAGAAAAGTCAAAACCCTCGCTTCACCACTTCCAAGACATAAAATCCAATGATAGAAGAATCGACTGCTGGATAAAGGTTTTAAGGAAGTTAATCAATAGGAGAAAGAAGGTATCTTATGGCTTAGGGAAGGCCCCAGCTGATTGATCTAGGATGACCCGAGACGAACTGTCGATTCTCCGATAAATGTCAATGAGTTAAACATGTTTCCGAGACTTCAACATACATGTTTGGCAGCGGCAAGGAGTCTTTTTGACTTCCTAACACGGATACAAAGGCAGCTGAGCAGTGCAATGAGGAAGAGGTTTGACTTTTTTCTCGAAGCAAGCTGTGTTAAAATCCCTCCTTCGCTCCGGCTCGTCTAAGGTCGAACTTCTTCCTTTTGCTTGGTAGCCTTATTCGGAGGCTCATGAAGAAAGCATAGTGACGCATTCGAACTACTTTTATGACGATCTTAATTAGAAGAAGTAGGAATGCCGGAATCTTGTTAATTTAATTTCACGGTAAAATTTATAGCAAAAAGCAAGACATACCAGTTTAGTAGTCTTCATCCTAGCGTAGCAAGGAAGCTAATAAGACCTTCGACGTGGTGCTTGTTATTTATTTGACGGTTGTTGCACGCTATTTCCGAATGCAATTGAATTAGCTGCTTTCTCACTCAATCTTTCGACGACTTGAAAGCAAACTAGTCCTTTTTATACCCGGAGCAATGCAAGAGGTCCACGCGGGCGGGGCACACCAAAGGGGACAAAACTGACAAAATCCCTACAAACAATAAGGCCTGCCTATTTTAGGGATTAGGAGGATTCGATTACAGTGGCCAGTGCTTGCCTTGAAAGACTTGGATTTTATAATCATCATTGTATACACCCGGGGGTATATGGGTTATCAGGAATGGAGTCAATAGCTTGCCTGAACTAGAATAGCCTGATTTAGAAGGGGAGAAAGAGTCAGGGATGGTCGTGGACAAGATTCTAACCCGGGAATAAAATCAATGTTAGGGAGTCAAAGCTATTGGACCAGTGTAGTTCAACCCCTTGGAGACTGGCAAGTAAGCTAAGCTATCCGTGCTGTTGTCGTAGGGCGTAGTGAGCTCGATCTACTGAATCACAGGCTGAGCCACGAGTTTATGGTTCCGCAACCTGGCATACCAATCGAATGCAGTCTCGCCCATAAGATAAGAGAAGATTGACCATATCTTCTTCCAAGCTTCTTTCTGCTTCTTCTCGGCGTAACGAAAGAACTAGATGAGGAGAGGCCTCCGGTTTCAAATCCCTACCCTACGCCTTACTTACGAGGGCGCCCTAGCCAGATTCACTCCCAAAGGTCAATCAAGCCTTTGAAACTAGTTCAAATAGTCGTCTTCGTTCCTGCTTTCAACGAGACTTTCTTAGCTGCATCAGCTTGTCAAACTCTCTCTCCTTCACCAGGAAGGGGAGAGCGGACAAAGTACCAGACGATTTGGGTTGGGTAAGAAGAGCGTACGATAAGAGTAAGCAGACGATGTCGATAGAAGACGATTCGTGGGATCTTCCTCAAAGTCAAAGAAAGAGAAAAATGAGCTAAAGAAGGTATGCCCAGCCCATGAAATTAGATGTCGAATGAGTACGATTTCGAGCATAAAGAGAGAAGAAAAAGGAACTGCAAGAATCTAGGTTTAGCAAGATAGCTGCCAGAAAGACTGAGCTTAGGTGCATAGCGCTTAAATAAGTGGTTGAAGAGTAGCTTTCCATCCCGACAATGACTACTGACTTTCCATTTTTGGGATTTCACTTGAAAGACTGGACTTCAAGCAGCAATGAGAGCAAAGGCAAGGAATTGATGCGCCAATAATCGAAGAATGGGGCAAGGCAAATTTCCAGACAATGGCAAGTGCTTGAGAAGGAGCTGTGAAAGAAGGGGCTGCTAGAGAATAGGGAGCTCTTGAAGAAGAAGGGCGGGGTGAACGGCATTCTGTTGTACTACTAACACTAGCTGTACTAGAGTAGTTTAGTAGCGCCTTTTGAATCAAATAGGCGAACCCTTTCCGAATCCGAAAGGCGAACAGCCCGCATTGCAAGCAAATAGATAGCCCCCGCCCGTTTGAGTCGTTGCGAGCCGGAAAGCGTACCGGCAGTTTGAGTCACGAAAGGGCCGCTTGCTTCATCTTTATTTTCTTATATATATACAAACAAAGAAGAAAATCATTTTTTAATCCAATTGTTCATTCCTGGGAAGAGGAAGAAGCAGATAGAGCAAAGGCCTCCTCTTTCCGAGGTTGGGTGTGGCTTCCCGAAGTGAGCGAATTGCATGTAGAGATCCGTAGGGGCTTATAGTTTAATAGGTTGAAACGTACCGCTCATAACGGTAATATTGTAGGTTCGAGCCCTACTAAGCCTACCACCCCCTTCTCTTCACCCGATACAAGAAGGCAGTCGAAGTCCCCTCCACTCTTCATTTTATGGGAAGACATCGCGTTCCTAGTCGATTTCCCTCATTGCACTGTCCCCTTAATGCTACGAAGTGAAGCAGGCATAGAGACCAACCATAGGGTATCTATCCTGTGATCCAACCCCGGCTCGGTATCGGTAGTCGAAGTCTTTCCCTGCCTGCCCTGGTATGAGTTGAGAGTCTAAGAGGGAGTCTTATTCTACTCTAGGCTCACTCCACCCCCTGTGTTGTCTTATTTCAGGAGGGACTAGATTGTTAAGAAATCCCTGACTCTGTCTTTGGGCTAAAGCCTATAGTTCTCTCCTCACTAACGGAAGTCTCTTAGTAAGTAGCATCAGCTCTTCCGGGGGGAAAGCCTAAGTAAGGAGTATTCGCGTCCCCTGCGCATTCATCTTTGAAGGAATTACCCTAAGCTTGATGAATGTGCCGAAATTGCTTTTTTGTGGCGAGCAAGAGTGTTTCCTTTAGGAGCGGAAATGCCTTTTGACCAAGAGAAAGAGATGGCAGCTCAGGCCGGGTGTGGCCAGTCAGCTCTGATACCATACTTGGAAGACCCCCTGCTTTAGGGTTTGAGAGAGGAAAAGCACTTCACGGGTTGTTCAATGCAGCTTGAAAGGCGCCCCTCTATCGCGCCTCTCAAGCATTTGTAAGCTGAGTGTTCTGTGGCAGGAGATCGCAGATAAAACCCTTAGTTCAATGCCGGGTTTCATAAGTACTCTCGGTCAATCATCTCATTCTCCAGACGGTATGGGGTAGAAGCACGTTTCTTGGAGCCGTTGCGAAGGGTACTGCTTACTACAGATTCGAGCTCCATTTCCCTCTCGGTACTTATTCCTAGAAGACTTGTCTCATTCCTGTTTCCTTTGTTCCGCCAACTACATTGATTGGATACTGCTGGGCCTGCCTACGCAGAAAGTATACCGATTATCTCATAAAGCCGTTGAATTGCCCTTGGTTGTCTTACCCATTTGTTAGATCTTATTCCCACCTTGTTCTATTGCTTTTTCTCGATTGTATTCTGGGGCGCTAGACCTCATTCTCTTTGATACGCTTATTCAATTGACATTGCCCCTTCCTCCTATTTCGAAAATATTAAGAAGATGGCTTGTGATGTGCCAGGGCTTAGAGGGGTCGGCGCCAACAACGGCTGCCTTTACTCGACAGTACACGTTCGCTTCGCTCACTAAAAACAAGCAAGGGATACAACCAGCTTTCGCTTACTTGTGCGGAGCTTCCCTTCCTTCGCTAGCTCGCTGCTCCAGATAACGAATACAAAGAAATAAGGATAAGAATGAATGTCACGTACGGCGCTGCCGAAGGAGCTCTTTGTTGAGCCCACCTCGAATACTAAAGAAAGGAGTGGCTAGACAGGCAACCAAAGGATGAGGGGCAGGCAGGTCAAAGGACTAAATAAAGTAAGATTAACCAGAATATACGTTGCTTACGGCACGGCAGAGCCAGCTCTTGAGTTAACTCGGATAAGCTACCTTTTAAAACCACTAGTCAAAGGCAACAGCTTCCAAAATCACACCTTCTGAGTTCGGGGAGACCTGTGAAGAGCGAGAAGAGAACTCAAAACAAGGGCGTAAAGCAACTCGTCTCTAATAGAGCATGTTGTTCGGAGTCAAGAAGGGCAATGCATTCGGATGCTTCATTTAGGAGGAATTCCAGTACATCATGGCGTGGATAACCATAAACATAACCAAATGCAAATGGAATTGAAATGAATGAGATTTAGGAGAGGAAGAAGAAGAAGCAGACGAGTACGGTTCATACGGTTATGCCGCATCTCCATCTCTAGGAGAAGCAGCTAGATCGATTCCTAAACCGCAAATGCCCCCTCTTCCAACTGAAACTCATTCAACAGGAGCAATTGCAGCTTCTTCTATTCTCTGTTTTCCTACCCGTTAGGAGCTCATAACTCGTTGCCTTGAGGATGTCACTAGTGCTTCGCACCTTGCTTTCTTTCGCCTGCTCTTCTCACTTTGCTTGGATTGCACCTTGAGCTGAGCCGGGTGCAGATATGCCGACAACCTTGACAATTCTTCTTTTTGCTCCTATTGTGAAGAGCTCAACCGGGAACCGAACTACTTTAAGAGTGGGGTTACGCCCTTTCCTACGTGGTACGAGCTAGTTTCTTAATCCCTCACCCATGCCTTACCCTAGATCATCCTTCATTTTATATGATCTACATTCTATATGTAATTTTTCCCAGGCTATAGTCTGACTAAATTTAAGAATGACCAGCACATGGACCGGATTGGTACTCGAAGGGCTTCCCCTTCCTCGGCCCCTTTCTTCTGTCTTTGACTGACCACAAAAAAGACAACAAATAAACGGAGACGTGTCACCAAAGCAACACTTTCAGGATTAATTACAGGCCATGGTGATCTTCGATCTCCACCATTGGCTTGACCTGAGGCATCGGGGACTCACCACAACCTCCATGCCCATCCAGAGCAGCACACGTTCCTTCCATCGTCTGATCTCCTCCTGAGACTTCTGAGCCTCCTAGGATACTGTCGTAAGCCGCAGCCACAGGATTAATATGTGGAAATGGCAAGTACACACTGTGCACCACGATCTTGACGTTGCGGATGACGTCCGGCACCTTAATCCTCATCGGCGCCGAGGTCAAACCTCCACCGGCACCAGAGGTTGTGATAAGCAGCGGTTGGCCTCGTTCCAATGTCGGCGGAGCAGTCCCCACCGGAAGCTTCTCCAGATCCGCGATCGACAAGAAATGGTTCGGCACAATGTGGAACCTGACGTTGCTGATATGATATAAGAGTGAGAACCGGAGAAGATCGAAAGGTCGTCAACGGCGAAGACCGTCATATTGTATTGTTAAGAGTCACAAGCTCGGCGTACTTCACCTTCATAGCGAGGGCTAGGATGCTGAAGCCATTGTTACGGAGCCGGAGCATGGCATCTCTGAGCATCAGGCGCATTATAGCAGGCTGCACCGAGCCGGAAGTCTGGATATGTTGACCAGAATGATGATCTGGATGGAACGGGAACGAGAGCGAGGTCATCCTCTCCACGTCGCAAGAAAACGGAGAGAGCGGAGAGATGAAACCTTGAAGGCCATGAATAACCACCATGCCGTTGTTGAAGAGATCAGGTTGCGTGATCTCCACCCCTCCGAGAAAGACCTTAGCACTAGCAGTTGTGCTGGTCTTTCTATTGACCGAATCAGAGGTGAGGGTGATGCAACGGCCTGGACTCAAGGTCTCGATCTTGGTACCAAAAGCAAGTCTCCGCATATAATCAATTGTGAAGAGACCAGGAAGTGCTCACGAAGGAGGTTAGAGAAAGAGCAAGAGAAGCAGGTGCAGAGGGAGGCATCTGATGGAGCGAAGATCGTAGAAGGACCGGTCCAGGCAGAGGCAGCGGTGGCCGCGGAGTCAGAGAGTGAAGGAGCCGCCGTGGCTAGCTCGTGGAAGCCGAGATGGGACAAGATCGGAGGGAGGAGTGCTGTGTGAGAGAAGAACGAGTGTTCTTGGAGTTCTTGTGGAGTCGACAGTGTAGTTGCCGTTGTGGAAGGTGTGAAGCTTGCTTCCAGTCCTTCAATGGCGGTCACCCTCGGGTTGCAGAGCATTGCGAGGATCGAGATTGCGAAGAGGACTGTGAATCGCAAAGAGATGTCCATGGCGGAGAGAGAAGAGTGAGAAGGCCAGTAAGAGAAGGGTTTCCGGTCTGTTCGGATTCGGATTGGAGGTCTTGGGCCCTCCCATTTCCTTCTAACTTCGGCTTGCTGGTGGTTTCTACTAGAACCTCTCCTTATACTGAAAAAAGTGCTTACTATCTTCTGAATGTTGCTGCCCTTCTGCTGTCGCCTATGGTGCTGGTAGGCCATCATATGTGTGTGGTGCGGCTCTAGTCTGGGAACTTATGCCGTCTTAGTCAGTCTGAACCTCCGCTCTTGTTTAGGTGTGATTGGGAAATCTGGACATTCTATCGAATCTCGTAGTGGACAGGCAACTGTTTGCTTTGAAATAGTCTTGCTTGCGGTTCGTGACCTAAGCCGGATTTGAATATAGCTGTTAAAAGTATGCCCAATACCTAAGGTCTCTTTTTCCGGTTTCCAAGAGGTGTAAAACCAGAAAGAAAGATACTGGTCATTGCTTTACTAATAGGGGCAGAAAACCAAAACAAGAGATAGAGCTGGGGTTAAAGATGGCACGGTTCCAGCTTTCCCGGTTTGATCAGGTGGCAGCTGTCGGGGTACTAGTAACTAGTGTGTGGTGTCTTTCTCTTCTTCTCTAACGGCTGTCGGTCTGCGCGGTCTTGAATAGTGGTTCTTCGGTTGTCTTCAGGTCTCGATGCCGCATCTTCTGGTCTTGGTTCCTTTCGGACGTGCAGGTAGATCCTATCTCCTTCCTTCTTTTGTTCAGGTTCCCATTCGTGTAGGAGGTCTTTTTTGAGCCTTGGGTTTGTTATCAAGGCAAGGCTCGAAGCTATTTGAGTTGCGCTCTTTCTACGGCCTGCTTTTTCCCGGCTCGGCATGCTTGCTTTCACTCTATCGACAGCATTTTTTGTTTCAAGACCAATAGCCAGTTAAGGCTCGTTCCAAAAGATATATATATATGTGGAGCGGTTCCCCCTCTTGAGGGGCCTTTTAGGAGGATTCGGTCAGCAGAGTGACCTTCCACTCAGCCATGTATAAACACGGCTTTGTATACTCTTCATTTTGCTATTAATGTGACTTATGGGGGCTCCTCGTGGAGAGCTTTTCGGTTAATAATCGAATAAGACTAAAGTCTTACCTTCACGCTCTTTAGTTCATCTCGGTAGAACAAGGAAAAAGCCTATGTAGTGGATTCGAGTCCCACAAGAGCGCACATTAATTTTAATTACTAATCAGCTGCTTTTCATTCAAGGAAGGGCATGATTCAATAATATACTAGAATATTTTATCGTATATCGCGGTCCTGATTGAATGAATCAACTATTAAACCGGGGACGAGCTCTATGGCTAATTCGTTCGGCTATTCTATTAAGTAAGGATCGACTTAAGCTTAAGAAATACCTTCTATCACATCGAATTCTAGTAAAGAGATGGGCCTTCTCGTCTGATTTCTGCAAAAACAGGAATGCGGGAAAAGCTTCTTCTCGCCCCAGAGTCCCGAGCTGCCTTAAGCCCAGAAGCGACTTCCTTTAGTTCCACTGGTGGCTATATAGGTCAGTTGAATCTTAGCCAGTTTCTTCTTTGTTCGAAAAGAACTAGTCCGACTCGACTGCTAATCCTAATTCGCGCTCAAGGAAAATGGGTCTTCTTGGCTACCGAAATGGGGGACTTGTTAAGCTGCACAGTTGGCTTTTTGGGTGGGAACATCGGTTGGGAGCTTTTTGTGGGCTTGGTAGTAGCATAGGTGGGCCCTCGGGCAGTTAGTTCAGGGCGTAGGGATCACTGTCTCACTTTGGTACCCGAAACCTTTCTATGCCCAAAGTGAATAGTTTCAAAGCGCTGTTTAGTGACTTTCATGTCTTCTGCTAGTTTAGAAAGATTAAGACATTTTATGCCTTCTTTTATCCTTCCCCCAATTATAGAATGCGTAGTAGCTCTAGTAAGTCCGTAGCTGCATTTACCTGAATCGGGAAACCTACCCAGAAACTTCCCCTTTTTATACACCGGCCGGTCCGGTAACAAAGCCTGTAAACCAAAAGCGGTGAGCCGACCTACCAACGTGTGAATGTTTTATCCATGAATTCTTTACTTTAGTCAAATCCTCATAAATAGTTCTATTAGGCTAATTAATTGCAGTCTCTTAGGTGATAGCGGAGCTCTTCCGTGGGGAGGAGAATGCCTAGAAAGAAGAGGGATAAGCCTTGCTTGTTAGGTGCTTCGGTTCGCTGTTGGGAAGGGATGGATGGAAGAACTTCCGGAAGCGGTAAGTAGAAGGCAAGGTAAATCAAAAAGAAGAGCTAAGCGCATCGAGGTACGAAGTGCTTTGAGGTTCATCGGGAGTCTTGAAGGCGGCTAGGCTAGTTCAAAGCCTTTCTTTCCTTGCGTGGTAGGTGGGGCAGTTCCCGGCTTATCGATCGGTTCAAATGCTTGCACTTCATGGAATGCCTGAGCCCTTGGAGACGGCGAGAGGGTCAATGTTGCCCCTGCCCTTGTTTCCAGCTGGCCTTCCTCGCTAACTATGCTAGCTCCTTTCTAGCTCATTTCCCTCTTCTTCTGGTGAAGCTGCTCTCTGCCCAATCCCTTGAAGTTTGGCTTTCCTGGCGTCGGACTTGGCTGGCTTTTCTGGGAATCTGTCTGAAGGCTCATCTGTTTACCCGAGCTTGCTTACCTTCCTTTGGTTGTTTGATGGAAACCTGCCTGAAAAGAAAGGCTAGCTTAGTTACCTCCCGGCCCTACCTGATAGTTACCTTGGCGGAGGATTGGCGTAAGGAGCAGGGATTCAAACTGCTTATTCATTCACCCTTGAAGGAGCAGATTCTCGAGTGGACGCCCTAAAGCGCTCATGCTATCATACAGATGCAAAATTTCTTACTGATCCCTTTTCACCGACTTCGCTTCAACCGGTATAGGAGCTTATAAACCTTCACCGGCTCGCTTTCTTGTGGAAAGATTCGCTCTTTTGCAGTTGTCCGGTCTTGCTTGATTGAAGATTCGACTATTTAAGAGCTCGGCCTTGAGCCCTACCTAAATCAATTCCCTTGCTTGAATCGAGCCGCCTCTAGACTAGCAGCAATTCCTTTCCCCGACTCGGACATTCAGCATCTTCTTAACCGGCAATCTCCATTGGTGGTCTACCTTTCCTTTTTGCAAGCGCAGGGTTAGCCTCATAAGGAGTAGGAAAACCTCTTTAGATAGAGTAGCGGGTACAGCTTTCCCGATCTCATCATACTCTTTCCCAGCCTTTGACCATTCGGTTTGAGAAAAAGGAGCAGCTCGAACTCATTTCGGAGGCTGTGTCCCGGCTGTCACACTCGGTGACAGGCAGGGAAGACTAGAAAAAAAAGTAGTTCCTTTATCTTCTTTCTACTTGTTAAGGCCTATCCTTTGACTTCTTTCTGTTTCGAAATTAATTAATGTAGTTAGCATAACAGAATGCTTTTCAAGCTCTAGTTCTCTAGGAAAGTCATATGTGGTTTTTTATGTAATGTAGTGTTTTATGTAGTAGTAATTAAGAAATCTTTTGGATTAATGTTTTTTCTCGATTGATAGAAGGACGGATTATATTGTTTTGAACCTTGCTCGCATAAAGTCGGATTTGAATTTCAATCCAACAATCAGGATGGATAGAAAGACATACCATCTGCCCTTTGATTCTCTGGCCGAGTTGGAATTGCATTTTTAGGGGGCAGAAGTTTTTACATTTACATGAGTAAGTGGGAATAAATAATAATCTAATTTACTGATGCCTACCGGAAAGCTCAGTAGGGGCTGAGCTAGACAAGCAACTGTCAGCCCTCCAAACAAATAGGCAGGGGAGAGATCCTTACAAATACATTTTAGATCCGGCTTAAAAGAAAAAGAAAAAAGCATCTATTATATTTATACAAATACATATCTCGATTCAGTGAGCTAGCCCGCTACAGATGATTGCTGCCTTGCACTTCCAACCGGAAGATAAGATGCCAGGGACAAATAACTTAAAAAAACCTATTATTTTCACAGATCTGCTAAAAAAGCCGATTTGAGATCGTTTATCCAGGAAAAGGCTACATCTATCGCAAGCAAACCTTAAACTCGTGATTGAACTAAATAAAGGAGGCCGAAAGAAGGTTTTTATCACTACACGAGTAAGAAGTTACTAGCCGCCTACTCTATATCTATAAAGAGAGACGGATTTCGCCTGCCACTCTACCGAGCTAACCAGAGCAGATGAGCATCTCTTTCAAGAAAGGATTGAACAAGTGATTAAACATCTGGCGGGGGAATCGACCTACTTTTTCAGATGATTTGTGGACGGATGGCCAATAGCCCCGTTACCAATTCAACCGATTGAGAGAGAGAGGCCCATGCTTTCCTTAGTTTGGATTTCGAGAGGTTGGTCTGGCCGAGACCATCCCCGAGTGGGATTGGGCTTTTTGTACCTAGTGCCTAGAGAAGTGAGTAGGTTACCTGCTAGTGGGTTTAGGATTGTTGATTCTTCACTGAGTTCCCCTTTCATTCCCGAACGAAATAGGGCCCCAATTTATACTAGACAGACGATCAACTGATTCTTGATCCTTTGAGGATGTAAATGAGGGCACGTAACGATGCTTGAGTTGACGGTCTACCCTGTCAACACGATCAACCAACTCTTGAATTGTGCGGCAATCCTCTTTGTAGATCATCGGTCTTTGTCTTGCCATGGTTTGAATTGGGAAATTCGGTTCTTGGTCTGATACATAGGGCAATCCACTCGAGTATGCGACTGCCTAAAGATGATAGACCTGCATGCGATTGATAGAAGGCTTCGACCTCCGGCACGCATCTCTTTTCTTCCCACGCATCATGTAAGTAAGCCATATCTAAGGAGCTCTAAAGTAAACCCAAGCTAAGTTTACTTAGCTTAGCTCGAATTGGATTTCTTACTCCAGAAAAGACAGACTAATCTTAAATAATGCGCACACGTGAAAATTACCCCGCAGGCTGACTCTTCCAATCCAACTCGAGAAAAAAAAGCTGGGACTACGACTTGCTTAGTGCAGGGCTGCTTGTCGTGATTGGTTGGACACTCTATTAAGCTTTCCCAGCAAGTCTATTGAATGGGGTACGAAAGATTGCTATTCAAAGCATCGTTAAGAGCTTAAGTAATACCTGGGGGGCTTCTAGGGAGTAGTCAAGATAAGATGACTCTGATCTTTCCTTCTATGGAGCCGGATGTGAGCTTCTCGCCTACTGATCTGACTCAAAAAGAGTCAATGGGAGCGGACACATCAATAGCAGCAGACGCAGAGGAAGAAATCCTTGCTCTTCGGGCTAAGATGCTGACTTTTCCGTGGAAAGAGTAATGAGAGGAAAGCCTTGACCTTCCCTTGTTCTACCCTTCGAACTCGGAGATTGAAAGGTGATTGAAGAAGATCACTCTATGCAGCGACAGAGGCAAGATCTCTATATGTTGATAGGACTGGGTCCCCCTTTAGAGATAGGGGGAGAGATAAAGCAATCGGCAGGGAGGCATTACTCCCACACGGAAAAAAAACGTGCTACCAACCTTTCCTTCCTCCTCTTCTGGGCATGTCTGACTAGTGTAATCAGTCCCTTGCTTTCCTTCCCCGCTGTAACTTCGCCGGAAAGAAGTTCCTTCTAATTAGATAAGGGATATGCTTTTGTAATAGCAATTGGATGCTTTCTCAACACTGATTCCAAGGCTTATTCACCATCAAGCGCGCGCGGTAAGAGCTGCTATTTACTCAAGAGCGGCTAGTCTTGCAGCGGCAACTGCTTGAGCTCCTACTCTCACTGCGGTTACGAAGACAGCAAAGGGGAAAAGAGGGAGCACAAGAGCTCTGAGTCATCCAACAAGGCTTACTGGAAAAGACTAGAAGAGTAAGGTCATCAGTCCCAGAGCCTATGAGTGCAATGCAAACAGCACTGATTCACCAGAAAGACCGTGACGGTTCATGTCCAGCTCCTTCTATTCTATAGTTCCTTCCCCCTTTCCTTCACCACCAGCTGGAGCGCAGTCTTCGCCGGTCTCAAGGTTATCAACAAGACAAGACCGATAACGTGGCTACGAGCTCTTTCCTTACTCAGACAGACCCCAACCAACCCCAAGCGGGCACGGTGACAAGACTTTGATGCGGGGTTCGGAAGATAGGCTTGCAACGGATTCAACCGTCCCCGTGGCATATAAAGATTGGCGAAGCATAAGGTTAGTAACATCGGTGCTGATAACTTCCTTTTCTCCTTCGGGGGTGGGCTTTGTAGGAGTTGGGCGAGATGCAAGACTTTTTCCTCAAGGAGTTAGAGCAGAAGTTGTTTACTCGTATAATATAAAAGAATAAGACCGGCTTACCATTCTATTAAATAAAATGAAAGGGTTGAGAGTGGATTCCTTTCTTCAATGCATTCCACCGAGGCGACTAGGGCACCTTTTTTGTAAGAGACGCTCAGCTCAAGCCAACTTCTATCAGTTCAGGCGGAAGGTCAGGGGGAGTGGTACAATTAGGCCTTCCCTTCGGTATGCGATATCAGTATGTAAAGTTCATTTCTCTCGTAGGCCCGCTTTTGAAACTTCTGGTTTGAGGGACTTCACCGCTAACGAGCATCGATAAGCTGTCGCAAGCAATCAAAGCGATTCCCTTCCTTATTTATTCTAATAGAAAAGGTAATCCGGGCCCTCCCCCTGTCTACAGCTATGCTATCTCTATCACTGCTAAGGTCAGGTTTTTTTTGCTGGATCAGATATGGAGATTTCAGCCCTTTCCTTCCTTGTTTGCATTCCAGGTTGGTTCTAAAGAAAGGGTTGGAAAATGGAATCAAACAAAAGGTCAGATAGGCCTCCCGTCCCATTCTATTTCCTAAGACAAGATCCGTCGTGGTTCGGAGTCTCGTACTAGCCTCGCCCTATCTAAAACTAAAAGGCGGATGGAAGATGGCCTTCTTTCTTAATGAGCTCTCTCGCTTGACTTTATCGGTATAGCATTTAGATCGGATTGAGAGTGACTTCTTCCCTTCCGCTGTCTATGTTTGAAAACATTTCATCGGTGTCGACATTTTCTTCATCTCAGCCAGTGTAGGC